GTGAGTACGAGATGCTACGGCATTGAAGCAGTCTATGTCATACTTCCAAGAAAAGCTTGCACTGTCATAAACAAATAATGCCTGTACCATAACCGACACAGGTGGGTAGGTAGAGTATACTAAGGGGCGCGAGATAACTCTCTCTAAGGAACTCGGCAAAATGACTCCGTAACTTCGGGAGAAGGAGTGCCTTATTTATAAGGTTGCAATAACAAGATCCAAGCAACTGTTTATCAAAAACACAGGTCTCCGCTAAGTCGTAAGACGATGTATGGGGGCTGACGCCTGCCCAGTGCCAGAAGGTTAAAGAAGTTGGTTAGCATTAGCGAAGCTGATAACTGAAGCCCTGGTGAACGGCGGCCGTAACTATAACGGTCCTAAGGTAGCGAAATTCCTTGTCGGGTAAGTTCCGACCCGCACGAAAGGCGTAATGATTTGGATACTGTCTCAGAGAGGGGCTCGGTGAAATAGACTTGTCTGTGAAGATGCGGACTACCTGCACCAGGACAGAAAGACCCTATGAAGCTTTACTGTAACTTGAAATTGAAATTGGACTTTATTTGCGCAGTATAGGTGGGAGGCTTTGAAGGTATTCTTGTGGGAATACTGGAGCCATCAGTGAGATACCACTCTTGTAATGTTAGATTTCTAACTTTGAATCATTATCTGGTCAAAGAACAGTTTCAGGCGGGCAGTTTGACTGGGGCGGTCGCCTCCTAAACGGTAACGGAGGCGCACAAAGGTTTCCTCTGAACGGGTAGAAATCGTATCTAGAGTGTAAAGGCATAAGGAAGCTTGACTGTGAGACCTACAAGTCGAGCAGGGACGAAAGTCGGTCTTAGTGATCTGACGGTGCTGAGTGGAAAGGCCGTCACTCAACGGATAAAAGTTACTCTAGGGATAACAGGCTGATCTCCCCCAAGAGTTCACATCGACGGGGAGGTTTGGCACCTCGATGTCGGCTCATCGCATCCTGGGGCGGTAGTACGTCCCAAGGGTTGGGCTGTTCGCCCATGAAAGCGGTACGCGAGCTGGGTTCAGAACGTCGTGAGACAGTTCGGTCCATATCCGGTGTAGGCGTTAGAATATTGAGAGGAGCCTTCTTTAGTACGAGAGGACCGAGAAGGACATACCTATGGTGTACCAGTTATCGTGCCAACGGTAAACGCTGGGTAGCTATGTATGGAGTGGATAACCGCTGAAAGCATCTAAGTGGGAAGCCCACCTCAAGATAAGTATTCTCATCACGTAAGTGAATAAGGTCACGGTAAGACTAACCGTTTGATAGGCATTAAGTGTAAACCTAGTAATAGGTGTGCTGAGATGTACTAACAGACCGAAGACTTGAATTTTTTTAATACAAAAATGCTTTTTATAAAAGCATTTTTTTGCTTTGGTGTTTTTAGTGTACTAAGCGGAACCACACTGATCCATCTCGAACTCAGTTGTGAAACGTTATAAATCGACGACAATACTTGGAGGGGGACCTCCTGGGAAGATAGTTCAATGCCAAAGTTTTTATCGAAATCAGACTTCTAAATAGATTTAGTTCTACTCGTAATTCTTCACCAGTCACTTCGACTATATTAGATTTTCTAAAATTGATTCAAGTTCTAAATACTACTTACTAAGATATTTGTATTAATTCATTCTTTTTTGCGAATAACAAGTAATAAACAAAAGAAAGCTCTCTTTTTAGTTTATCTACTCAGGCTTAAAAATAGAAAAAGTTAATAGTCAGAAAGATTTCCTGTAGTTTATAATAAATGAAGATGGTAACTTAGATTTTAAACGTTTCATTTTAATTAAATATACTATAATATATAGTGTATTTAATTAAAATATTTCAAAAGGATTATCACTTATGGATACTCGTTTAATAGTCATTGCTGCACCGGTATTAGTTGCTGCATCATGGGCTTTATTCAATATAGGTCGTTTAGCTATTCAACAAATTCAACGCTTAAAACGTTAATTTTCCAAATTCGAATCAAACAAAAAAGTTAGAGTCAGATTTGACTTCTCAAAAAATTTAAAGTATTAATAATAAAATTATAAAAAATTATGTCTCATACGGTAAAAATTTACGACACATGTATTGGTTGTACGCAATGTGTAAGAGCATGTCCTACAGATGTATTAGAGATGGTACCTTGGGATGGTTGTAAAGCGGGTCAAATCGCGTCATCACCGCGTGTCGAAGATTGTGTAGGTTGTAAAAGATGTGAAACTGCTTGTCCTACAGATTTTTTAAGTGTACGCGTATACTTGGGTGCAGAAACGACTAGAAGTTTAGGTCTAGCATATTAGATTTCCTTTTCTTAACGATTGGACTCTCAATCCTTTAAATTTTATAAAATTTAAAGGATTGAGAGTCCAATCGTTAAATTAATTTACTAATTTGTTCTAATGGTGAGCTTGCGTCGGCATAATATTTTTTTTCCATTCTGCCCGCTAAATAGGCTAAGCGACCAGCTTGGACACCCAATCGCATTGCGGATGCCATCTGTGACGGATTTTTTGATTGTGCTACAGCTGTATTTAGAAGAACTCCATCTGCTCCTAATTCCATAGCTTGCGTAGCTTCACTTGGTGTACCAATGCCAGCATCAATAATTACAGGGACACTCGCATTTTCAATGATAATTTTAATATTTGCTAGATTGTTTAATCCTTGCCCAGAGCCGATTGGTGATGCTAAAGGCATAACAGTCGCACATCCTAAATCTTCTAAGTGTAAAGCAAGCATAGGATCTGCATTTATATAAGGCAAAACAGTGAAGCCTTTTCTAATAAGAAATTCAGCAGCTTTTAAAGTACCAATGGGGTCTGGTAATAAATATTTTGGATCAGAAATAACTTCTAGCTTAACAAAAAAATTATCTTCTTGTCCAACTTGACAAGCTAATTCATGACCCAAAAATGCCATTCTAATAGCTTCTTCAGCTGTCTGTGATCCAGCCGTATTTGGAAGTAACCAAAGCTTATTCCAGTCTAATTTGTTTAAAAAATTTATATTATCATTTTTTAAATTTACGGGTAAACGTCGAATTGCTACAGTGACAATGTCACAATTACTATCCTCGATACTTGCTATCGCGCTTTGTGTAGTTCTATATTTACCAGTTCCCAACATCAAACGTGAATTAAAAGACTTATTGCCAATTTTTAATTTATCAAGATTATTAGTCATTAGTTTATTTTTACTGTAAATAACTCCCCAGGTAGGACTTGAACCTACGACCAATCGGTTAACAGCCGATTGCTCTACCACTGAGCTACTGAGGATGTATTAATTAGCGAGAGCATAACACATTCTATCTCAAATTACAAATAATTTTATTAAAAATATTTAATAAAATTATAATTGTTTGTTAAAAACTAGGAATCGTAAAACATTTGAATCCATTTTCAGTGTCTTTGAAAAGTTCGTAATATATTTGGGCATACTGGAAAAATTAAGTTGAATATAATTTCCTTTCATCTTTGTTTCAATCGGATATGCTAGATTATGCTTCCCACGCGAAATAACCGAAATATCACAAACACTGAATTTTCTTAAATTTTTTGCATAATTGAAAACCCATGTTTTTAATTCGCTATCATTAAATTCTTCGGTTAAGAGAATCATTATTTCATATTTTCTTAGTAAGGGCATTGCATTTTAATTAAATAAATAATAAATATATACTACTTCGAAATAGAAATTAATGTCAATTATAATTTTTTATTCTTTTTAATTAGTAATATAATTTTTAAAATCAATTTTAATAAGTAATAAAATGAATAAAATAGCCAAAATACGGTACTTTTTTAGTAGAATAGTATACTACAAGATAATTTATATAAAATTTTTTATTGGAGAAATTTCATGGATTGGAATGAAATTCAAAATTTTTCATCAAATATAGTTTTTGGCGTTTTATTGTTAGCAATGATAACCTATTGGATAAATTTATCTTTGTTTACCGATTCCATTATATTAACAAAAATTGGTCGATTTAGTACAATAATTGCAAATGGACTCTTATTTTTTATTCTTTGTTCACGATGGATTGTAGCAGGTTATTTTCCATTAAGTAATTTGTATGAATCATTGTTGTTTTTAACATGTATGCTATTAACAATTTATTTGTATATTGAAGTTAAAACAAATAGTAAGTTAATTGGTTCTGTATTAATTCCCGTAACTTTATTAATTAGCGGGTTTGCAAATTTAACGCTCTCTCCTGAGATGCAAAAATCAAGTCCCTTAGTTCCAGCTTTACAATCAAATTGGTTAATGATGCATGTTAGTATGATGTTGTTAAGTTATGGTACACTAATTATGGGGTCATTACTCTGTATTCTATTTTTAGTCATTTCGCGATATAAGGATATTAATTTAAAAGTACTTGATGACTCTTCATTACCACTTTATAATATCATGTTAGACTATTATGAAGCGAAACTAATAACACCATCAACCGAAATTTCAGAATTAGGAAAATTAAAACTTTTGCAGAGTCTAGATAATTGGAGTTATCGAATTATTGGATTAGGATTTCCCTTTTTGACAATTGGTATTATTTCAGGTGGGGTTTGGGCTAATGAAGCATGGGGTTCTTACTGGAGTTGGGATCCAAAAGAAACTTGGGCTTTAATTACTTGGTTGGTTTTCGCAACCTATTTACATGCACGTATAACAAAAGGTTGGGAAGGCAAAAAAACTGCTTTATTGGGTAGTCTAGGTTTTTTTGTAATTTGGGTTTGTTATTTAGGTGTAAACTTCCTTGGAAAAGGCTTACATAGTTATGGCTGGCTATCTTAACAAAAAACAGAGGAATTAATAAATTCCTTCGTTTTTTGTTAAATCATTTTATCGTTTAATTTTTTTTTTTGAAAAACTTTGCTGCTCGACCTGCAATTGTTGGTTTAGAATCATTACTCCCTAATCCGAAACTTGGCTCATCTTCATTTATTCCAGAAGAATTATCTTTTGAAACAATAGAACCTACCTTTTCTTTTTCATTGTTAGATTTGTCTAAACTTGACATTGCTGTTTCATTTGCTTCTTCATCTAATAAACTTGGATCAACATCGCTAAAATCAACTTCAACTTCTAATTCATTTGTATAAGTCATTAAAGTTCCTTCGACTTTTTTCCGGCGAACATGAATTTTTGTATTTGGATATAATGTTTTTGATAAGCATTGTTCAGCTAATGTGTCTTCTAAATACTTCATAATCGCACGACGTAATGGACGAGCGCCATAAATCGGATCATAACCTTCATCAGTTAAAAAAGCTTGAACAGATAACTCAACAATTAAGTTAATACCTTTATCTTTTAATCTATTTTGAACTGATTTAATCATTAATTCACAAATTTCCCAAATATCAATTCGAGTTAAATGATTAAAAACAATAATTTCATCAATACGATTCAAAAATTCGGGACGGAAAAAGTTTTTTAATTCATCATTTACTAACTTTGTTACACGTTCAAAAACTTCTGGATCTTTAATTGGCTCTGGCGCGGGTTCCCAACCAATTACAGCATCTGGTGTAATTTTGAAACCACCTTCCCCTTGTTCCGTTTTTGATTTAATACCACTTTCCCGCTCAATAATTTTTGACCCTAAGTTAGTAGTCATAATGATTAGTGTATTTGTGAAATCAATAACTCGCCCTTTTGAATCTGTTAATCGACCGTCATCTAAAATTTGTAATAATAAATTAAAAACATCGGGGTGTCCTTTTTCAACTTCATCTAAAAGTACAACGGAATAAGGCTTTGAACGCACAGCTTCTGTTAGTTGACCACCCTCATTATATCCAACATATCCTGGTGGTGAACCAATTAATTTAGCCACCGTATGCTTTTCCATGTATTCTGACATATCTAGACGAATCATACTCTCTTCACTACCAAACATATAATCTGATAAAGCCTTTGTTAACTCAGTCTTACCAACCCCAGTTGGCCCAGCAAAAATAAAACTAGCAATTGGTCTATTTGGATTTCGTAATCCTACTCGTGCCCTCCGAATAGCCCGTGAAACAGCAACAACTGCATGCTTTTGACCAATAATTCGTTCATGTATAGTGTCTTCCATTTTTAATAAACGAGCGGATTCAGAACCTGTAATTTTTGTTACTGGAATACCAGTCCAATTAGAAACCACATCCGAAACATCAGTTTCTGTGACCATGTCTACGTCACGACGGCTAAACCCACGAGCTTCACTCGTTAAAGCTGACTGTTTCATAATACGAATATGAGTCCGTACCTCCATTTCATGATCTAATAATTGCTTTGCTGCTTCAAAATCATGTTCTTTTATACAATCTTCTTTATCTTTAATAGTTTCTTGTAATTCATGCATTAAACTTCTCAGTCCTAAAGGCAAACGTCGATTCTCTAAACGAACCCTAGCACCTGCTTCATCTAAGACATCAATTGCTTTATCAGGTAAGTAGCGATCTGCTACATATTTATCTGAAAGAATTGCGGCTTGTTCTAAAGCTTTATCATGATAACTTAACGTATGATGTTGTTCAAATTTTGATCGTAGGCCTCTTAAAATTTCGATTGTAGTACCAACACTAGGTTCTTCGACGTGTACTGGCTGAAAACGTCTTTCTAATGCAGGATCGCGCTCAATGTATTTTCGATACTCATCATTAGTGGTTGCTCCAATACATCTAAATTTACCTCGCGCTAAAGCTGGTTTTAAAATATTTGCTGCATCTACAGCACCTTCTGCTGCACCAGCCCCAACTAATGTATGAATTTCATCGATTACGATAATAACTGCCGAATCGTTCTGTGCTTCTTCAACAATTCGTTTTAATCGTTCCTCAAATTCACCCCGATATTTCGTACCTGCTAAAATTGACCCTAAATCTAGAGCCATAATTAAACTCCCATCAAGAAAGTCAGGCACTTTTTCTGTTAAAATTAGTTGGGCTAACCCTTCAGCAACCGCTGTTTTACCAACGCCCGGTTCACCAATTAAAACGGGGTTATTTTTTGTACGTCTGGCCAAAACGGCAATTACATCATCAATTTCTTTTTCACGACCAATTACCGGATCTAAATTTCCGTCAATTGCTTCTTTTGTAATATTTTCAGCATACTCATCTAAAGTTGGGGTTGGACTCCCTTTTTTTTCACGTTCTAATAAAAATTTTTCAGCTTGAGTTAAAGGACGTAAAATTTCTTCTTGAGTTTCTTCTATATACGTTAAAATTAGATTTCGTAATTTATGAATGTCTACATTTAATTTGTCTAAAGTTCGCATAGCTACACCATCAGATTCTGCAATAAGAGCTAATAAGATGTGCTCTGTACCGACAAAATTTTGACCCAAATCTTTCCCTTCATGCACAGCCATTTCTAAAACTCTTTTTGCTCTAGGAGTAAAAGGAATCTCTGATGCTACAAATCCAGTACCACGACCAATGTATAACTCTATTTCTTTTCGCGCCTTTTTTAACGTTACCTTTAATTTTTTTAATGCTTTTGCACCAATTCCATGCCTTTGTCCGATTACACCTAATAAAAGTTGCTCGGTTCCAACAAAATTGTGACCCATACGTCGAGCTTCTTCTTGCGACAACATAATTACTTTTATTGCGCCTTCGGTAAATTTCTCAAACATAAAATTTATTCTTTAAATTTACAATATTTTGATTCTATTCACTTTGAAATGCATTATACATCAATTTTTCTAAAATTTTTCTGGTAAAACTTCCCAATTATAGGCTATACTCTGGTTAATAAACAATTAATTGTAAGAAATGGCGGCATGGCCAAGTGGTAAGGCAGTGGATTGCAAATCCTCGATCCCCAGTTCGAATCTGGGTGCCGCCTTTAAATTTTTTACTATAGTATTGTTTTTAGGCCGAAATATCTTTATTGTTTTGGGTGTGCAGTCATAATATAAACTGAATTCGGGAATGTGGTGAAATTGGTAGACACGACGGACTTAAAATCCGTTGCCTAGTGATAGGCGTGAGGGTTCAAGTCCCTCCGTTCCCAGACATAAAATAAGCTTCTTTCCAAAGCCAAAAGGCAATAGTTCTATGAAATTCTTTTAATCTTTTTTATTTTCAGTTTTTAATTAACTAACTTTGATTTAAATTCATCAATTAGCTGTCATATTCTCAGAAATAGATTCTAAATATGTTTTAGGAGTTAGAGAAATTAACCGAAAAAAAAGTTATTAACTTAAGTTTAAATTTAAGTTAATCGAGGGTTGTTTATCCTAAGTAATTTTACTTAGGATAAACAAATACGGTAAAAAACGCCAGGAGGCAAATCTGCTTCTGACAATAGATCAAAAATTGGTACTTCGGAATTATAATAAATTTCTAAAATTCGCTTATGAGTTCGAATCTCAAAATGTTCTCGGGAATCTTTATCCACATGCGGAGATCGTAAAACACAATAAATACGTTTACGTGTAGGTAATGTGATAACTCCAATTGAATTGGATAAAGTATTTTGTAAAATATTTACAATCTTTTGACACGAAGAATTTAACAATTCATGATTAAAAGATTCTAACCTTACACGAATTTTTGCATCCGTTTTCATTTCCATAAAATTTTTTAATTATTTAACAATTTTAGAAACTACACCTGCTCCAATTGTACGCCCACCTTCACGAATTGCAAATCGCATACCCGCTTCAATAGCTACAGGGTAAATGAATTCAGCGGTCATTTTAATACGATCACCAGGCATTACCATTTCAACTACTGATCCATCATCAGCTGTAAATTGTGTAATTGAACCAGTAACATCAGTTGTTCGTACGTAAAATTGAGGTCTATAACCTGTAAAGAATGGAGTATGACGCCCACCTTCATCTTTTGTTAAAACATAAACCTCTGACTCAAAACTTGTATGTGGAGTAATCGTACCTGGTTTAGCTAATACCATTCCACGTTCAATATTTTCACGTGTAACACCACGTAATAGAATACCTACGTTATCACCGGCAAAACCTTCCTCTAAAGTTTTTTGGAACATTTCAATACCCGTAATTGTTGTTGTTTGTGTATCGGTAACACCCACGATTTCAACGTTTTCACCAACTTTTACTACACCACGTTCGATACGTCCTGTCGCAACTGTACCACGGCCCGTGATTGAAAACACATCTTCAATTGCCATTAAGAATGTTTTTTCTACATCACGCTCCGGGGTAGGAATATATTCGTCTACCGCATCCATTAATGCATAAATTTTATCAACCCATTTATTATCACCACGTTTTACAGTTGGATTTGCTGTAATTGCTTCGATAGCTTGTAAAGCTGATCCGGGACAGATTGGAATATCATCACCTGGGAAATCATAAGCAGAAAGTAATTCACGAACTTCTAATTCTACTAATTCTAATAATTCCTCATCATCTACTTGGTCTTCTTTATTTAAAAATACAACAATGTTTGGAACTCCAACTTGTTTTGATAATAAGATATGCTCACGTGTTTGAGGCATCGGACCATCGGCAGCAGAAACTACTAAGATTGCACCATCCATTTGTGCAGCACCAGTAATCATATTTTTAACGTAGTCAGCGTGACCTGGACAATCTACATGTGCATAATGACGATCTTTTGTTTCATATTCAACGTGTGCTGTATTAATAGTAATACCACGTGCACGTTCTTCAGGAGCACCATCAATATCAGCGTAAGCTTTTGCTTGTGCACCACCATCTAGGGCTAAAGTTGCAGTGATTGCTGCAGTTAAAGTTGTCTTTCCATGATCTACGTGACCAATAGTACCAATATTAACATGTGGTTTTGTACGTTCAAATTTTTCACGTGCCATTATAAAATTCCTTAAAATTTTTTTAAAAGTATATTTATATTTTTAAGCTTTTAGCGAGATTAATTAATGAAAGAGTTAATATCGGAAATGTGCAAAGGCTTTATTAGCTTCTGCCATTTTATGAGTTTCTTCTTTCTTTTTAATAGTATTACCGATATCGTTAGCGGTGTCAATAATTTCATTAGCTAGTTTAATAGCCATGCTTCGGCCAACACGTTGATCTCCATATCGTATAATCCATCTTAACGATAAATTAGTAGCTCGAAAACCAGTAACTTCTACTGGTACTTGATATGTTGAACCACCTACTCTACGTGCTTTTACTTCGACAATTGGACTAGCATTCCGAATTGCTTTTTCAAAAACTGTTAATGGATCTTCATTTGTTTTTTTCTTAATAATATCAAATGCTTGATAAACAATTTTCTTGGCAATTGTTTTTTTACCAGATTTTAAAATTCTTGAAATTAATAAACTAACTAAATAACTATTATAAATTGCATCGGTTTCTGGAAAACGTTTTTTTGAGATATTTCGACGAGACATAATATAATTTATAAATTTTTTACCGAATTATCTGAAACAAAAGTGATTAAAGAAGAGAACTTGTACTCACTTTTGAGTCAAATAATTAATATTTTTGTTTATTTTTCAGCTTTTGGCTTTTTAACACCATACTTTGATCGGCCTTGTGTACGACCTTTCACACCACCAGTATCCAAAGCACCACGGATAATATGATAGCGAACCCCTGGTAAATCTTTAACTCGACCTCCACGTATTAAAACAACTGAATGCTCTTGTAAATTATGACCAACTCCAGGAATGTAGGCTGTAACTTCAAAGCCTGAAGTTAATCTTACACGAGCTACTTTTCGAATTGCTGAGTTCGGTTTTTTTGGTGTTGTTGTGTAAACGCGAGTACAAACTCCACGTCGTTGTGGACAATTAACAAGTGCTGGTGATTTTGTTTTTTTTTTAATTTGTATACGTCTTGAACGGACTAATTGTTGAATCGTTGGCATAAATTACTATATTTACATATAAATTAATTGTTTAATTATTGTTCAGTTATATCTAAACGATATTTTTTCATAAATTTTTCAACTCGACCTTCACTATCAATAAGAACTTGTGAATTTGTATAAAACGGATGATTAGCTAACCACATATCAATTTGTAGTTCACTTTTTGTTGAACCGATTAAACAAAGTGGTTTACCATCACATAAAACTTTTGTATTTTCAAACCAGGTTGGATGTATATCAGATTTTGGCATATTTTTTTCAAACAAATATATTATTTAACGTTTTGAATATTGTGGAGCTTTTCGTGCTTTTCGTAAACCATATTTTTTACGTTCTTTAATTCTTGAATCACGTGTTAAGAATCCAAATGGTTTTAAAATACTCCGATTTTCTTTATCCATCGTACATAGTAATCTTGCAACTCCCAATTGAATTGCTTGAGCTTGCCCTGTTAATCCACCACCTTGAACTAAAGCTACAATATCAAATTGTTTCTCTAAGTTTAGTTTTTCCAATGGAGACCAAACAGTATTTAAATAATTATCATTGTATTGTAGATATTTATTGCCCGAAGTTTTATTAATAATAATTTTACCGTCGCCCGGAAGTAAGAAAACGCGAGCAATTGACTGTTTTCTTTTTCCGAGCCCGATGTTCTCTTTCTTGAAAATTAACTCTTTTTTAGAATCCATAAATTTACAATATTTATAATTATACTTTTGTATTATTTAAACCATTTGCGTATTAAACTGATTATCAGAATGAAAGTTCGAAATATTAATTTCGATGGGTTTTTGAGCCTGATGAGGATGACTACTCTCACTATAAATGTTTAATCGACGCATCAATCTTTTTGTTTCTGTTTCAGACAACATACCTTTGACAGCACGTTCGATAGTAAATTTAGGAAGACAATCAGAAACATTTTTAATCTTTAATGAACTACCCGGTTTACCGGGCTTATTAACAATATAATGCTTGCTGTTTTCATTGATGATAATTGAATCAGCATTTAGTAGAATAACATAATCACCGATGTCAATAGATGGATAATAATGTGGTTTTGTTTTTCCTTTTAATAATGAAACAATAATTGTTGCAAGTCGACCTAGTTTTTGATTTTTACAATCAATAATAAACCAATTTCGATTTTTATAATTTTTAGTTGGTAAAAATGTTTTATTTAATGAATTCATAATTTTTTTTAAATTAATAATGAAAAATGCTGACGAATTAAAAAATCCCAAATAAAACTATTAGTTATTTTAGAATAATGCCTAATTTATTTTTTAATGTAGAAAAAACTTCATCAGCAGATTTTCGACCAAAATTTTTCAGTTCTTGTAATTTTTCTGGTGAGTATTGTAATAAGTCACCAACGGTATTTATTTGAGCTTTTTTCAAACAGTTATATGCCCGAACAGATAATTGTAATTCTTCAATTGCAATATTAGTATATGGTTCAATACTAATTGTCTCTGGCTTTAACTCTAGTCGATTATTATTATTTATATTTTTATTGTTAATCAATAAAGTAAATAAGTCAATAATAACTTGAGCAGCAGATTCGAGAGCATCATTTGGTGAAATACTACCATTAGTCCATATATCTAGAAATAATCGTTCGCTAATATTATTTGTAGCATCATAAATATTCTCGATTTTAAAGTCTACTTTTTGAACTGGCATGAAAATTGTATCAAGTTGTAGATAATTTTCATCTTCCTCTACAAAATTTTGAGACGCTAAATGATAGCCGCTTCCATACTCAAATTTAAATTCAATCTCAAGAATATTAGACGTCGATATTGTGGCAATATAATGATTTGGATTAATAATTTCTACTCCGGGTGGTAATTGAATTAAATCTGCAGTTACAACGCTTGGTCCTTGAACTTTTAAATGTCCAAATTGAGTGTCTTGTATTTGACTTGTGCAAATAATTCCCTTCAAATTTAACAAAATTTCGAGAATATCTTCTCGAACACCCGGAATTGTTGAAAATTCATGTGTTATACCAGCAATTCGTACTGCTGAAATAGCTACACCACCTAAATCACCTAAAAGTACTCGTCTTAATTGGTTTCCAATGGTTATACCTTGACCTGGATTCAAAGAATTTATTAAAAATTGACCATGACAAGCACCTGATTGAATCTTCTCAGACTTAAGGCACTTTATAGAAATGTTATTCATAATTTAATTTATTAGAAATAGAACTTCTAAACGCGACGTCTTTTTGGTGGTCGACAACCATTATGAGGAACTGATGTTATATCTTGTATAGAAATAATATCAAAACCTGCACCTTCAATTGCTCGAATGGCTGTCTCACGTCCTGATCCTTGCCCTTTTACTAAAATTTCAACAGTTTTCATACCCGTACTTAAAGCTTCTAGGGCAGCTTTTTCAGCAGCTGTTTGAGCTGCAAATGGTGTACTCTTTCTGGCACCTTTAAAGCCTGAACTTCCAGCAGATGCCCAGGAAATTGTATCTCCAGTTAAATTAGTAATCGTCACAATTGTATTGTTAAAAGTTGATTGAATATGAACAACCCCACTTGTAAAACTATTTTTCTCTTTTCTAATTGTTGATTTTCTCGTTGTTTGTGCCATATAAAAATTCCAAATAAATCTAAAATATTAGTAGAAAACTATTTTTTCTTACCCGTAACAGTTTTTTTCGACCCACGTCTTGAACGAGCATTAGTTCGAGTTCGTTGACCGCGCACAGGTAAATTATTACGGTGTCTTTTCCCCCTATGACAGTTTATCTCATTTAATCGTTTAATATTTAAACCATTAAATCTTCTTAAGTCACCTTCCAATTTTAAATCACTTTCTTCTAAAGTTTGACGTAAAGCAACGGTTTCTTCTGTTGTTAAATCAACAGTTCTTGTTTCTGGGTTAATATTTGCAATCTCAATAATTTTTCTTGCAGAAGTAAGACCGATTCCATGAATATAAGTAAGAGCATAAGCAATTCTTTTATTTCTTGGTAAATCCACACCAACTAATCTGACCATTTTTTACTCCTTTAAAATTTTATCCTTGACGTTGTTTATGTTTTGGATTTGAACAAATTACCATAATTTTACCATGTCGTTTAATTACTCGACATTTATCACACATTTTTTTGACTGAAGGACGAACTTTCATTTTAACCTTTTAAAAGTAATTTTTATTTTATTGATACATATTGTTATAAACATTCGAATAGTAAATATTTTTCACCTCACGAACTAAGTCTAAAACTACACCTGCTAAAATTAACAGGGAAGTCGTACTTAGACCATTTAAACTTGTAATACTTAAAGTTGACTCCACAAAATTTGGTATCGTAGCTAATGTAGCAAGCATTGTTGTCCCTAATAAAGTAATTCGTTTCATTACTTGTTTTAAATAAAAAGTTGTTTGAATACCTGGTCGAATGCCTGGAATAGTTACGGCCATCTTCTGTAATTGGTCCGAAATATCTTTCGGATTTAAAACAATCGTGGAATAAAATGAACTAAACACTAAAATTAATACAAAATACCCAATCCAATAAACAAAATTTAGTGATTCGAAGTTTATCGGAAGATCAATTTTGGGTAATAAGCCTAAGTTATTTACATAATTTGGAACTACTAAAATTGTAGTTGTCAAAATTATTGGCATTACGCCAGCTTGATTAAATCTTAATGGAATATAATTATTGCTTGTTACTGAATCCTGTAAAGAAGATTGATTCAATTGTTTAGAAGAAATAAGTGGAATAATTCGAACACCTTCTTGTAAAAAAACAATTCCATATAGTGAAGTAAAAATTAATAAAACAATTCCGATTTCTGATCCAAGTGTAAAATTTTGACTGTTTTCACTAAGTATTGTTTTACTTAAATTTGGTAAGCTTGAAATAATATTTGTATAAATAAGTAATGAAGCACCATTACCTAAACCATAGTCAGTAATTAATTCACTTAGCCATAAAACAATCATTGCTCCGGTCGTTAACCACAACCCAATTTCAATTGCTAGGCTATAGTTCCAATTAAATAGTATTTGCTTTAGATAAAGTGCTAAGCTTACGCTTTGAATAAGTGCAAACATTAGAGTAATCAGACGTGTTAATCGATTAATTGACCGTCTACCCTCTAAATCACCTTCTTTTTGTAGTTTAGACAACTTTGGAGAAAAGCCCAAAATTAATTGCACTAAAATTGAAGCATTGATATATGGGAATATATTTAAAGTAAACAAGCCAATTACAAACGTATCATCACCTGAAAATGTACTAACTAAACTCTTTGTAACCGAGTGACTCTGAATATAAAATGCTAAATCACTATGGTTAATTCCTGGAACGGGTAAAAACGTTCCTACGCGAATTAGTAACAGTACTCCCAGAGTCACTAATAAACGTTTTAATATAATGTCTCTAATTTCTTTGTTAACTTTCACAATTTTATTTTTAATTGATATTTGCTGAATTATATCTAATCTAAATTTCTTTTTTTTGCTACTTGAGCTTTCGTTGTTAAATTTTGTAAAGCACAAACGGACGCCCTAGCATTATTTAATAAGTTATTTGATCCTAATTGTTTCGCAATTACATTTTTAACACCTGCAACTTCTAAAACTATTCTAACTGCTCCACCAGCGATTACACCAGAACCTTCGATTGATGGTCGCATAATTACTTTACAGGCTCCAAAATTTCCCGCAACATTATGAGGAATACTTAATGCTTTCGTAATAGGAAGTTCAATTAAATTTTTGCGACCATCAGTTTTTGCTTTTTTAAACGCATTAACAACATCATCAGCTTTGGCAACACCTACCCCAACTTTACCATTTTCATCTCCAACCACTACAATTGCGCGAAAACTTAATTTTTTCCCACCTTTAGTTACTTTAGAAACTCGACTAATCTTTATTAACCTTTCGACTAATTTAGGCTCTTGTGTGTTTGAAATGCGTCGAGAATTTTTCTTCACTTTATTTATTTTTTTTAAATCACTACTCATAGAAGATATTTAACTTGTATATTTATTTACAAATTTGAATTTAAAATTGTAATCCGCCAGCTCTTGCCCCATCTGCCACTGCTTTTATACGGCCATGGTATAAGTAAGGACCTCGATCAAAAACAATTTTTGTAATATTTTTTTTTAAACTTAATTTGGCTAATTTTTCGCCCATTAATCTTGAAGCATCACAAGTTCGACCCGTCGAAATCACCAGTTTAATAGATCGATCTAAAGTTGAACAAGAAATTAAAGTTTTTGAATTAGTATCATCAATTATTTGCGCATAAATGTTTTCATTTGAGCGGTATACTGACAACCTTGGTCTTTCAACAGTTCCCTTGATTCGACCACGCAAAGTTTCACGTTTTAATTTTTTATATTTATTTGGTCTTAATTTTTTATTTTTATTTTTTAATTTCAACAAAGTTCGTTGTGAAAATTTCATATTTATAATTTTTAATTTTTTAAAACGGTAAGCATTCGATAGACATTTCTATAATCAAAAAGAATGATTTTCTATCAAATTAGAAAAACAGTCATACAACCATTTCAATTTTACTTTGCAGATTTACCAGCTTTGCGAATAATTTGTTCACCTTTGTATAGAATTCCTTTTCCTTTGTATGGTTCTGGTTGACGCCAAGCTCTAATATTTGCTGCAAATAAGCCAAGCAATTCTTTATCACATGATTTTAAATTTATGGTTGTATTTTGAACAACCTCAACCGAAATAATGTTAGGAATTTTAATATTAACCGGATGACTATATCCTAAATTTAAAATAATTTCGTTATTTTGAACTGCTGCTCGATATCCAACACCTTTCAATTCAAGTATTATCTCAAATTGTTCTGATACTCCAATTACCATATTGTTAATTAAAGTTCTATATAAACCATGTAATGCCCGAACACTTCTTGTTTGTTCACTTAAACCAACGGTTAAAATATTATCACTTTCAGTAATTTTAATGACAGTAGGAATTTGTGTTTGTAACGTGCCAAACTTCCCTTTAACTGTAATTTCTGAATCATTGTAATTAATATCTACATTTTCTGGTATAGTAATCGGTAATTTTCCTATACGTGACATTTTAGAAACTCCCTAATGTTTACCAAATATAACACAAAACTTCGCCACCAATCCCAAGTTCTTTTGCCTTTAGATTTGTCATTACTCCTTTTGATGTCGAAATAATTGCAATGCCTAAATTATCTAATATTCTTGGTAATTTTTTTGAGTTTGAATACACCCGTAATCCTGGTTTGCTCACTCGTTCAATTTTACAAATAACAGGCTTTCTCAGTTTTCCAACATATTTTAATGAGATTAACAAATATTTCTTCTCATTTTCACTGTAAGTTTCAAAATCTCCAATAAATCCTTCTTGCTTTAAAATTTCTGCAATTGCTAAAGACATCTTACTAGCAGGGATTTGAACTATTTGATGTTTTACCATATTCGCGTTTCGGATCCGTGTTAACATATCTGAAATCGTATCGTTTACCACAATTTTCTCCTTCTACAATATATTTATTATTATTCTTGTGACCAGCGTTTACGTTTTAAATGCCTTTTTTTATCCCAATTACGATTTATATCAGAGAATGCTTCATACTTATCGTAATAACCACAATCATTTAAGGGAAACCGTAAAAATTTAAATAAAATCATACCATTTAAAATCTTATCTATTGATTCTGCTCTATATTTTGGCGATCCATGTTCTAGAATTATATTAATTGTAAAACCTTGAATTTGGTCAACATCATCGTAATCAATTTCTGGAAAAATTAATTGTTCTTTCAGACCTAGTGTATAATTGCCAGCTTTATCAAAACTTCGTAATGACAAACCACGAAAATCACGAATTTGCGCAAACGTAAAAAATAATAGTTTGGTTAAAAATGTATACATTTTTTCACCGCGTAGAGTCACACTTAGTCCTAATTCCATATCTTCGCGAATTTTAAAACCAGCAATAGCTTTTTTAGATCTTGTAATTAATGGTTTTTGACCAGCAATTTTCTCAAACTCTTCGATGTTTTTTTTTAATAGATTAGTATTTTGAGCAGCTAACCCTAAGCCGCGATTAATCTGAATTTTTTTTAGTTTAGGTACAGTATGCGGATTTTTAAACAGTTTTGGGCTGTTTTTTATTAAAAGGGGCTTGATCCCGATTTCATATTCCTGTTTAATATTGCCCAGTAAATTATGAATTTCAGCAATTTCCTCTAGAGAATGTTGATTTAGCATATTACAATACTTTTTTTAAATTTAATTTAACATTTGAATGATGAAGTGGTGCTTCAAACTGTTTAATTTCACCAATTTCATTTTCAGTAGTGGGTTTCACGTGTTTAAACTTAAAATTAATTCCTTTTACTATTATTTTTCCATTCTTACGATTAATTTTAAGAACTTCACCAGTCTCATTTTTGTGAAAACCCGAAATAACTGTCACCGAATCGCCAATTTTAACATTTACTTTTTGTTTTTGTGGCATTTATAAAACCTCCGGCGCTAAGGATACAATTTTTGAATAATTTTTATCGCGAATTTCACGAGCAACAGGTCCAAAAACTCGAGTCCCACGAGGATTATTATCCATATTCACAATTACAGCCGCGTTATCATCAAATCGAATATACATACCATCTTGTCGACGAATACTTTTCTTTGTTCGCACAACAACGGCTCTTACCACATCGGAACGTTTTACAGGCATATTTGGTAAGGCTTCTTTAACAACTGCAATAATTGTATCACCAATTTTTGCATATTTCTTGTTGCCACCTAATACCCGAATACACATAACTTTTTTAGCACCCGTATTATCGGCTACTGTTAACATTGTTTGAGGATAAATCATAAAAATCTCATTTAATTAATTAACGATGATTTTGAAAGAATTTTGATTAACTTCCAGCGTTTTCTTTTACTTAATGGGCGGCATTCTTCCACTAAAACTTGATCACCAATATTACATTCGCCAAGCTCATCATGAGCTAAGTATTTTTTTGTTTTTATTAGTGTTTTAGAATACATTGGGTGTGGGTATCGATTTTCAATCTTTACCACAATTGTTTTTTGCATTTTATTACTAATTACAATACCAATTTGTTGTTTTACTGGCATCTAAAACTCCTTAATCTTACATTGAATAGTATTTAATTTTGTCATTTGATCTTAATTCGTAATTAGAGTATTAATTAAATTATCATCTTTTTGATCCAGATTTTCCAATCTTAAACTTAAAAGTGTTTTTAATTGTGCTAAACGACGTTTTGCATTTTTAATTTCATGGGATTTAAAGCTTTGACGCGTCGCTTTTTTAAAACGAAGATTAAATAATTGATTTTCAGTTTCAATAATTGCTACTGAAATTTCTGTATTTGAAAATGAACTAATCTCAGTAAATGCAGGTAAACTCATAATTTTTAACTAATATTATCTTTAATAATAAATTTTGTTTTAATTGGTAATTTATAAGCAGCCAAATTTAATGCAGTCTTTGCAATTTCTTCTGGTACTGAACCAATTTCAAAAATAATTGTTCCTGGCTTGACTACGGCAACCCAATAATCTACCGCCCCTTTACCTGAACCCATTCTTGATTCTGCAGCTCGCGCAGTTACAGTTTTGTCAGGAAAAATTCGTATCCATAATTTTGCCCCACGTTTCGTATAACGAGTAATTGTTCTACGTGCAGCTTCAATTTGACGTGAGGTAATCCAAGTCGGTTCAAGTGCCTGTAACCCAAAATTTCCAAAGCAAATTTCATTTCCACGCGTTTTTGCCCCTCTCATACGCCCACGATGATATTTTCTATATTTTGTTCTTTTTGGACTTAACATAACAAATTAATTTAATAAGAATATAAATTTTTTTACTTTGATAAAATTTCACTTTTAAATAACCAAACTTTGATTCCTAAAACGCCATAGATTGTATTGGCTTCTTGTGTTGCGTAATCAATATCTGCTCGTAATGTTTGTAAAGGAACTCGCCCTTCACGAATCCATTCGCTTCTAGCAATTTCAGCGCCATTTAAACGACCAGAGACTTGAATTTTAATACCATTTACATTCTGTTTTTGTGCTCGTTGTAGTGCTTCACGAATTGCGCGACGAAATGCAATACGTTTCTCTAATTGTTCGGCAACTAAGTCAGCTAAAAGTGAAGCATCTAAATCGACTTTTTCAACTTCCAAAACATTGATTGTCAATTGACGATTTGCTGGTAAAAATTTTTTAACATTATTTAACAATGTCTCAAGACCAGCACCTAAGTCACCAACTAAGATACCTGGTTTTCCAGTTTCAATATTTAGTTGAATCTGATCATTTAGCCCGTTACGATTAATTCGAACGTTTGCAATACTATTTGCTTTAGAAATAGTATGAATATATGTTCGAATTTTATCATCCTCCTTCAAAATGTTGGCATATTGATTAAAATTAGCATACCACGTTGATTTATGTTCTTGTGTAATACCTAATCTAAATCCTAAAGGATGTGTTTTTTGCCCCATAGAGTTAATCCTTTTAATTTTAAATCAAATTTATTATTTAGTTTTTTAGTCAATGGCCTTCATAACCACTGTAATATGACAAGTGGGTTTTAATATTTTGTATGCTCTTCCTTGAGCTCTTGGGCGAATTCGCTTTAACTTTGGTCCTTCGTCGGCAAAAACCTTATCGATAATTAGTTTTTTTTTATCTAAACCACTATTGTGTTTAGCATTCGCAGCTGCGGAGTGAATAACTTGCCAAATCGGCCCACCAGCATCATACGGTAAAAATTCTAAAATCATTAGGGCTTCTTGGTAAGAACGACCACGGATTTGATCTAAAACCCGTCTGATCTTATGAGGTGACATGCGAATGTATTTCGCTACAGCTGTAACTGATTGAGTATTTGACATAAGTAATTGTTTCTAATTTATAATGTTCAGTATAAATGCTGAAATTTTAAAAATTTACTGAAAAAAATCAAATAAACTTAGAGAAAGAGTAATTCTTAAAAATTCGTTAATTATTTACTTAATACGAACATTTAATTTAATTTATCAAAAGTTAAATAAATTTAGTTTCAACGTTTTTAACGCAAATTTCCAATTACCATAATGATTCTTGCTTTTTCACTGGTACTTTTGTCTTATAGAAAAGTTTAACAGTTATATAACTAGTTTGATCTGAGGCTCCTGAGCTTTTATTTAGAAATTTATTAATTTTTGTTTTTTCATCGATATAAATTTCACTGACCCAAATATCAAAAAAATTCACAGAAAAATTATTGTGTAATGAAAGAACAGGTGAGTATAAAATTGCTAAGAGATTATTACGTTCACTTGGCTTTAAGTTAAAGAGATATAAAATATCATCAATTGCATAGTAGATATATTTATTCTGAAAACTGTTCAAAATAAATTTAGCTGTTGCAGATAACTTCTTTTCATATTTTATCTGAAATGTTTTTGATGTAATTTCATTTGATTTCGGATATTGAAGAGGTTTCCCTTCACTTCGTGTCGGTGATTTACGTTTTTTAGTTATTGAAAATTCTTCATTACATCTACATCTACTTTCATATAGAATTCGATTCATCGTTTAGTTTATTTAGCGTTTAGTTTTTCTATCAGCTTTAATATGAGTTCTAAAATTTCTTGTCGATACAAATTCTCCTAGTTTATGTCCAACTAATTGATCCGAAATAAAAATTGGTACGTGTTGCTTTCCATTATATACAGCAATCGTAAAGCCAATCATACTAGGTAAAATAGTTGATGAACGAGACCAAGTTGTAATTGTATCTTTTTTACCAGCCTTATTCATTTGATTAATTTTCTTTAATAAATGATAGGCAACAAACGGACTTTTTTTTAATGATCTTGGCATCTTGAAAATTTTTTTCTTAATTTTTAAACTGTTCAATTAGTGTTTAAGAACGGCGACGCAAGATATATGCATCACTTAATTTTTTTCTTTTTCTTGTTTTCATACCTAAAGCTGGTTTACCCCATGGTGTTAATGGACGTGTTCGACCAATAGGTGCTCGACCTTCTCCGCCCCCGTGTGGATGATCACATGGATTCATTACAGATCCTCGAACTGTTGGACGTTTACCTAACCAGCGTGTTCGTCCTGCTTTACCACTCTGTACTAAAAACGCATCATTGTTACTAACTTCACCAATCGTTGCAAAACATTCTTTGCGGACTAAACGAATTTCTTTTGATGGTAAACGTAATGTAATATAATCACCATCTTTAGCCAAAATTTTTGCTGATGTTCCACCAGCTCTAACAATTTGTCCGCCACGATTTGGAATTAATTCGATATTGTGAATTGAACTTCCTAGAGGAATTTCATTCAAAGGTAGGGTGTTTCCAATGTTTAATGGAGAACCTGAGCCGGATAATATTCGATCACCAACAGTTAAATTTTTTGGTTGTAAAATATAACGTTTCTCGCCATCAGTATAATTAACTAAAGCGATGCGCGCATTTCTATTTGGATCATATTCAATAGAAGCGATAACTCCTTCAACACCGTATTTATTACGTTTAAAATCGATTAAACGATACCGGCGTTTATGACCACCACCGCGATGACGAACAGTAATAATACCACGATTATTTCGCCCTTTATTCCGATGATTTTTTCTAATTAAACTCTTTTCAGGTGTGGTTTTTGTAAGTTCATCAAAAACCGATAAAGCACGATTTCTTGTACCTGGTGTATATGACTTATAAAGACGAATACTCATAAACTAGATTTTTTTATTAACTATCTGTAAATAAATTGATTATGTCACCTTCAGATAAAGTTACAATTGCTTTTTTATATTGAGGTTTCCACCCAACATATTTACCCACACGTTTTTGTTTACGTGGCAAACGGCATGTATTAATTTTTATAACTTTTACATTAAATAAATACTCAATCGCACTTTTAATTGTAATTTTATTTGAATAACGGTCTACTACAAAACTATATTGATTATTTTCTAAAAGCCGTGTAGCTTTATCTGTAATAATCGGGTATTTGATAATTTGTGCGCTACTACGAGAAAAATCTGAAGAATTAATCACAATAACTCTCCTTTATATGATTTATTGCTGCTGATGTTAGAATAATTTGTCTTGCTTTTAATATACTTAACGTGTTCAAACTTGACGCTGCTAATAATTCAACATTTTTAAGATTTTGTGTTGCTAATTTTAATACGGATGTTTTATCGGTAACAACTAATAGCACTTTTTGTTCTAAATTGATTTGACAATCTTGACAAATTTTTACAAAAGCTTTTGTTTTTGGCTCCGTCATTCCAGTTTCTAGATTTTCAATAATTAAAATGTTATTTTTTTTATTGTAAATTAAAGTCTGTAAAGCTAGTTGACGTTCCTTTTTATTCAGTTTTAGCGAAATTTTTTTTGGTTTTGGGCCAAAAATAACACCACCACCTTTCCATAATGGCGATCTATTAGAACCTGCACGGGCTTTGCCTGTTCCTTTTTGACGCCAAGGTTTTCGACCACCACCCCTAACTTCACTTCGTGTTTTTGATGATGAAGTCGCTTGTCTTTGTGACCCAAAATGTCTTATCAGATCCTTATGGACTAAATAATTTCCTGAAGTTTCTAAAATATTTAATTTTAATTCATGATTAAAATTTAATTGCTTACCATTTAAATCTAATGGTGTATATGTTATAAATTTTTGAATGGTCATACTCTCTTTTAATATATTTGTTTTGTAATTTCAGTTATTTTATGCTGAAGGAACAATACTCAATAAATTCCCAGGTTTCCCTGGAACAGATCCTTTGATTACTAAAATATTTTCTTCTGAATTTATTTGAATAATTTTAAGTTTTTTAATTGTCGTAATTTTGTTTCCTAATTGACCTGACATTTTTTTACCAGGTAATACACGACCGGGAGTTGTACCCATACCAATAGAACCAGGTGCTCTATGGTTTTTTGAACCATGTGTCATTGGACCTCTTGTAAAATTATGACGTTTTTGTAAACCTGAAAATCCTTTACCGATACTTTTACCTTGAATATTTACAAGTTGTCCTGGTGTAAATGAATCAACATTTAAAACTTGTCCAATTTGGAATTCTGTCTCTTGATTTATTCTGAATTCTTTTAAATATTTTAAAGGTTGAATATTTGATTTTTGCAAATGACCTAATTCTGGTTGAGTTAATGCTTTACTTAAAACATTACCATATCCTATCTGAATCGAATCATATCCATCTTTTGACTGATTTTTCACTTGCGTTATGACACAAGGACCAACTTTTAAAATTGTAACCGGAATAATATTACCAGACTCGTCAAAAATTTGAGTCATACCAATTTTATTTCCTAATAGACCTACAACCACGAGATTCCTCCACATTTATTCTATACTTTTTAACTATGCTTTTCAATTATTAGTAATTGGATAAACTAATTTGAATTAATGAATCTTTTTCATTAGTTTAAAAAATTTCCTAAATTTTGTCTATATAAGTTATTTATACAATATTATTATAATAGTAAAAGTTCTACGGTTTAGATAATCTATCAAATGGATGCCTAAACTATTACAATTTCTATAGAAATGTTAAAATAAAAATAAAAAGAGAAAAAAATGGGAAAAGTAGTAGGAATTGATTTAGGCACGACAAATTCAGTAGTTGCTGCAATTGAAGGTGGGCAACCAAGTGTTATCATAAATGCAGAAGGTTTACGAACAACACCATCTATTGTTGCTTATACAAAAAAAGAAGAATTATTAGTGGGTCAAATTGCAAAACGTCAAGCAGTTATTAATCCAGAGAACACTTTCTTTTCAGTTAAAAGATTTATTGGTTCAAAAGAAGGAGAAATTTCAAAAGAAGCAAAAAAATTACCTTATAAGGTAAGTAATGATCAAAATAATAATATTAAAATAAAGTGCCCCGCATTAAATAGGGATTTCAGTCCAGAAGAAATTTCAGCTCAAGTTTTAAGAAAATTAATTAATGATGCAACAGATTATCTAGGACAAGAGGTTACTCAAGCTGTTATTACGGTTCCAGCTTATTTCAACGATTCTCAACGACAAGCAACTATGGATGCTGGAAAAATTGCTGGCGTTGAAGTTTTACGAATCATTAATGAACCAACTGCTGCATCATTAGCATACGGTTTAGATAAAAAACAAAATGAAACCATTTTAGTTTTTGATTTAGGTGGCGGTACCTTTGATGTTTCAATTTTAGAAGTAGGAGACGGAATTTTTGAAGTTCTATCGACAGCAGGTGATACAAATTTAGGTGGTGACGATTTTGATAATGTTTTGGTTAATTGGTTAATTAATGATTTTAAAGAAAAAAATAATATAGACTTAGGGAATGATGTTCAAGCTTTACAAAGATTAACAGAAGCAGCAGAAAAAGCAAAAGTTGAGTTATCAACAGTCGAAAAAACAACAATTCATTTACCATTTATTACTGCTGACAAAACTGGCCCAAAACATATTGAACAAGAATTAACAAGAGATGTGTTTGAAAATTTATGTCAAGCTCTTATTAATCGTTGCCGAATCCCAGTTGAAAAATCACTAAATGATGCACGCCTTGATAAAGCCGATATTAATGAAATTGTTTTAGTTGGAGGTTCAACTCGAATACCAGCCGTTCAAAATTTGGTTGAATCATTAACAGGTAAAAAACCTAATCAATCAGTCAATCCAGATGAGGTAGTTGCTATCGGTGCAGCAATTCAAGCTGGCATTTTAGCTGGGGAAATTAAAGATATTCTATTATTAGATGTTACACCATTATCATTGGGAGTAGAAACGCTTGGTGGAGTAATGACAAAAATTATTGCTCGAAATACGACAATTCCTGTAAAAAAATCGGAAATGTTCTCAACAGCAGTGGATAATCAAACAAATGTCGAAATTCATATCTTACAAGGTGAACGTGAACTTGTCGCAGGGAATAAGAGTTTAGGTAATTTTAGATTAGATGGTATTCCAGCTGCCGATCGCGGTGCTCCTCAAATTGAAGTAACATTCGATATAGATGTTGATGGGATATTATCCGTAAAGGCACGTGAAAAAGAAACAGGTGTAGAACAAGCTGTTACAATTCAAGGCGCGTCAAATTTAAATGAAAAGGAAGTGGAAGAAATGCTAGTTGAAGCAGAAAAATTTGCCTCAGCGGATAAGGTAAAACGTGAAAATATTGATGTAAAAAATCAGGCAGAAGCATTATGTTTTGAAGCTGAAAAAGAAGTTTCGTCATTTAACGACACTGTTCCTGAAAATAAAAAGCAAAATATTAAGACGTTAATTGAAAATATTCGTCAAGCAGTCCAGACTGACAATTTTGAAACTTTAAAAGAACAAATGGAGGAATTGAAAACAGCTATGAAAGACATAGTTGCACTGAAATCAACTAATGATACAGCTACAGATCCAATGTCGAATTTAAATGATTTATAATTTATATTGTTCAAACGAATCCTAAGATTCGTTTGAACTTTTAACATCATCAACGATAATACACTCTGTAGTTAAAATCATACTTGCAATTGAAGTAGCATTTTGTAATCCTGATCTTGTAACTTTAGCTGGATCAACTATTCCCTCTGTATACATATTACCAAATGTATTTTTAGCAGCATTATAACCAATTTCAAATTCTTGTTGCTGTACTTTTTCAATAATAACAGGACCATTAATACCAGCATTTTCCGCAATCCGCCGCAAAGGCGCTAAGATCGCCCGCGATATAATCATTGCACCGATTAATTCATCTTCTTTTAGATTATTTTTTGCCCACGTAACCAAATTTTCCGACAAATGTGTTAAGGTTGCACCACCACCTGGCACGATACCTTCTTCTACGGCTGCTCGAGTAGCATTAATTGCATCCTCTAAACGTAATTTTTTATCCTTCATTTCAGTTTCAGTAACAGCCCCCACACGAATTACAGCAATTCCACCAGATAATTTGGCAATTCGATCCTGTAATTTTTCTTTTTCATAACCCGTATCAGCAATATTAACCTGTTTACGCAATTGTTCGCATCTAATATTAATTTCATTTAATGTTTGTCCATCCGAAACAATTGTTGTTGAATCTTTATTGACAATAATTCGTCGAGCTTGGCCTAATAAATTTAATTGAATATTATCTAAACTTAAGCCAGCATCCTGTGTAATAACTGTCCCACCAGTTAAAATAGCTATGTCTTCCAACATTTGCTTTCTTAGTTCACCAAACCCCGGTGCACGAACTGCAACAACATTAATAATTCCTCTTAATTTATTTAAAATTAATGTTGCTAATGCCTCTTTTTCAACATCTTCAGCAATGATTAAGAGAGGGCGTTTTGTTTTAGTTATTTGCTCCAAAATTGGTAGTAAATCTTGTTGAACTAGTGTAATCCGCTTATCTGTTAGTAGAATATAAGGATTATCATAGGAAACTTCCATCTTTTCAGTATTTGTAATAAAATATGGTGAAATAAAACCTTTTTCTAGCTTCATACCTTCAGTAATTTCTAATTCTGTAACAATACCTTTTCCTTCTTCTAACGAAATTACACCTTCTTTTCCAACTTTTGATAATGCATCGGCAATTAAAGATCCAATAATTTCATCATTTCCTGCTGAAATTGAAGCAACTTGTTGAATCGATTGAATATCCTCTACTGGTTGAGCGAATTCATTAATTTGTGTTACCAAATATTGAGATGCTTTTTCCATTCCTAATTTAATTGAAATTGGATTTGCGCCTGCTGCAACATTTTTCAATCCTTCTTTTACCATCGCATACGCTAAAACTGTTGCAGTTGTTGTTCCGTCACCTGCGACATCATTAGTCTTTGAAGCCGCTTGGCGGATTAATGAAACGCCGGTATTTTCTATATGATCTAATAATTTGATTTCTTTCGCAATTGTTACACCATCATTAACAATTTGAGGCGAACCATAAGATTTTTCTAATACAACATTTCGACCTTTTGGTCCTAATGTAACTGAAACAGCTTCAACCATTATTTCCATTCCACGTTCTAAGGCTCGTCGAGCATTGTCTTGATATAAAATTTTCTTTGCCATATTTTAAAAATAAATTTTGTTAATTTTGAATGCGAACTAAGTGAAGTATAAATTTAATTGAAGAGTTAGTTTTTTTGCAAGTTGAAAACCAAGTTTCGTTAATTTTTTTTCAACTTTACGAAAGTATAATTTTTTAGTACTATATATTTAAGTAAATATATTTTGGGCTTGTAGCTCAGTGGACTAGAGCACATGGCTACGAACCATGGTGTCAGGGGTTCGAATCCCTTCTTGCCCAATACTAAAATTTAAAATTTACAAACAGATTTGGGGTGTCGCCAAGTGGTAAGGCTGTGGACTTTGACTCCGCCATTCGTAGGTTCGAATCCTGCCACCCCAGTTAGGAATATTTATACTTAAAGCTTTAGTAGTAAAAACTCGTTTTTAATTTACAGAATTCACATAGTTGAAGTAAGATACAGTTATTACAATTTTTGGTCTTGAATAAGGATAAAATTATGGAAGCTAAAATTCAATTTATAAAAGGTCTTGATGAAAAAGTTTTACCGGATGTTCGTTTAACTCGATCAAAAGATGGCAGTACGGGTACAGCAACATTTCGCTTTAAAAATCCAAATATATTAGATAAAACTACTGCAAAAGAGGGTGAAATTACCGGTATGTATCTAATTGACGAAGAAGGGATTTTAGAAACTCGCGATGTCAATGCAAGATTTGTTAATGGAAAACCAGAGGCGATTGAATCGATTTATATTATGAAAAGTCCTGAAGCCTGGGATAGATTTATGCGATTTATGGAAAGATATGGGGAAACAAATGGTTTAGTATTTAGTAAAGCAAGTTAATTAGAAAATTGATAATAACTCAAAAATGCAAATTTCACTAAAATGGATTAAAGAATTAATTGATATTGAAAATGTTGATTTAGATGATTTAATTGAAAAATTAACACTTGGTGGATTTGAAGTTGAAGAAATCTTGGAATTGGAAATTAATAATGAAAAACAAATTGCGTTAGAAATTTCTTCAACAGCAAACCGTTCGGATAGTTTATCGATTCAAGGTATTTCAGTTGAAATTGCGTCATTATTTAATAAACAGCCTAAAGTTTGTAAATATTTCAATTCATCTTTAAATTGGCAACAAAAAATTAAAAATTTGACGACTATCAGAACAAGTAAAACAGAGTGTCTAATGTTTACTGCAGTGATATTAGAAGGTTTAGAAGATCTTACTGTTCCAAAATGGATTCAAAATAAATTAGTAAGTTCAGGAATTATGCCTTTAAATAATTTGGTAGATTTTCAAAATTATATCTTATTGGAGACTGGCTATCCTTTTGCATTTTATGATTTAGATAAAGTTTATTCAAAGGTCCGAACTCCAACATTCTCTTTATCAATAGAAAAGGCAGAAAACGGTAGTGAATTTTTTGCCAGTAATCAGATAAATTATAAATTAGACAATTCCATTTTTTTAGTCCAAGCAAATAATATTCCAATAAGCATAGCTGGAATTATTGAAAATGATGAAATCATATGTCATTCTAAAACTAGTTCGTTATTAATAGAAGGCAGTATTTTTAGTGCATCTAAAATTCGTCAGCAGTCGAGAAAATTGGCAATTCGAACAGATCGTTCAGCCCGTTATGAAAAATCTCTAAAGAGTACATATTTAATTGAAGCTTTGTATAGATTAATCTCTTTATTACGAATTTCCAATCCAAGTTTAGTCTATAAATTTCATTCATCAAATAAGGTTCTTGAAAAAGTTTTAAAACCGATCGTGTTGAACTATAAAACAATAGTTGAAATTTTAGGACCTATAAAAAAACGTACAAACGAACATTTAATTTATATTTCACCTGAAACCGTAACTGACTATTTAAAGCGCTTAAATTTTAAATTTCTATTCGACTCTTCGACATTAAATTGGGAAGTGACTATTCCATCTATACGCAGTGATGATATTACTCGTGAAATCGATTTAATTGAAGAAGTTGGTCGATTGCATGGATTTAATAATTTTTTAACAATGTTACCACAAATTAAATCCGTTGGTAGAGCAGATTTTAGTTATCAAACACGTAAAAAAATTACCTCATATTTATTAAATATGGGATTAACTGAATTAATTCACTATTCTTTAGTAAGCAATGAAACATTTTTAAAAAATGAAATTAAATTAGTTAACCCACTTTTATCTGACTGTTCGACTTTAAGAGTCAGTTTACTTCCAAGTTTATTAATGACAATTCAGGAAAATCTTAAACAAGGAAATTCGATTTTAGAAGGATTCGAGTATGGTCATGTATTTTCTGGAAATATCGAAACAACATTAACAGAAATAGAATATGTAGGAGGGATATTTGGTGGTACTAAAATAAAATCCTCATGGTTTGAAAAAGGCCAGTCTTTAAAATGGTTTGAAGCAAAAGGAAAAATTGAAAAATTATTTCAACAGTTAAACTTAGGAATTCATTGGCGAATTAATTCACAAACTTATACAAAAAAATTCTTGCATCCATATCGTAGTGCTGAAATTTTTCTTTCAAGTGGTAAAAATATAGGTGTATTTGGGCAACTTCACCCACTACTTGCCAATAAACTAGGACTTTCGAGTGAAATTTATTTATTCGAACTAAATTTAGAATTGATTCAACAGAGTCTTCAACAAAATAAATTAACTATTTATAGTCAATATTCAGTTTACCCAAAAATAGTTAAAGATTTATCATTTATTATTAAAAAAAATATTAAGTTTGATGAATTAGAAAAAATTATTTATGCAAATGGAACGGAATTTTTATCGCAAATAAATTTATTGGATGATTATAAAGGTGAATTTATTCCAGAAAAGCATACTAGTCTCTGTTTGCAATTAACTTTTCAATCGAATAAAAAGACATTGGAGAATAAAGAAATTGACAGAATTGTTAAAAATCTTAAACGTGTTCTGGAACTTAAAGTCCAAGCTATACTTCGTGAGTGATTCTATAATTTTTTATAGAATTACCCACCTCCAACAATCGTCACAATTTCAATTTTATCATTATTTTGAATAAAAATAGTATTCCAATTTTTTTTCAAACAGATTAAATTATTGTATTCTAGGACTAATAGTGCTGTATCGTAGTCAAAATAATTAATTAGCTCAAAGAGCGTTAAATCTCCGTCAGTTGAATATTCCTCTCCATTTAAAACAAAGTGTTTGCTATTTGGCATATTTTCTTAGATAAAATTTATTTGAAATATAGTAGACGTAACAGAATAGAAACTGGTATTATCTTGTTTACAACAGTTAGGCGGGTGTGGCCAAGTGGTTAAGGCAGCGGGTTGTGATTCCGCCATTCGCCGGTTCAAGTCCGGTCACTCGCCCTTGTTAAAGTTTATCGATTTCAGTACTTGTAAAAAAATTATTTATAATTTTAATCAATCAATTTTTATGTCACGTTATCGAGGACCTAAATTAAAAATTAGTCGACGATTAGGAACATTGCCTGGTTTAACAACAAAAAAATCTAATAAGTTGAACCGCCCGGGCAAGGACGGAAATACCGATATTGGAAAAAAATTAACGGAGTACGGTGTACGTTTGGAAGAGAAGCAAAAATTAAAATTTAATTACGGCTTAACTGAAAAACAACTTTTTAGATATGTAAAAGAAGCACGCCGCCGCCAAGGTGTTACAGGTTTAATTCTATTACAGTTATTAGAGATGCGTTTAGATACTCTTTGTTTTACTTTAGGTTTTGCTAAGAGTCTAGCACAAGCTCGTCAGTTAGTTAATCATGGTCATATCACTATCAACAAAAAGGTCGTTAGCATTCCCAGCTTTCAATGCCGTTTAAACGATATTATTAGTATAAAAGAAAAAAGTAGTTCAAAAACATTAGTTGAAACTAATATTAAAAATAATCAAGTTCGTGAAATTCCAACACATTTAAGATTTGATACGGTAAAATTAGAGGCAATAGTTTTAGATTATTGCGATCGGAATGATGTATCCTTACAACTTGATGAGTTACTTGTTATTGAGCACTATTCTCGCCGTTAATTAAATTTTTGTCGGATCCATTTTTACTTCAAATTATACTAATTATCCTTTGATTTTCACGCAAACAATTAATTTATATATTGAATTTAAGCATATGTTAAAATTACGATTAAAACGAACAGGAAGAAAACGATCTCCATCATATCGGTTAGTTGTTATGGAAAATACAGCACGACGAGATGGACGTCCAATCGAAGAGCTTGGCTATTATAGCCCAATCACAAAACAATACAAGTTTGATGTAGAAAAAATTAAAAAGTGGTTAGATTTTGGTGTAAAACCAACTGAAACAGTTTCATCGTTATTGAGAAAAGCGGAGATTATTAGCTAGTTCTTGGAAACATATATGTTTCCAAGAACTAGCTAATAATCTTTTTACACATAGACGACTTAATTAAGTCAAAATAAGTTATAATTTTATATGAATTTCTATAAATAATACTAATTAAAAATTATGTCACATTTTACGCACATGAAAACGCGATTTCAAAACTTATTC